AAAAAAGGTAGGCATACGACGTACAAAAAGTTCACGCCCCTCTTTATCTCTAAAGATAGGATGTCCTAACCATCCAACCGCTATTCCATCCCCATTATCCATTGAACCTGCTCTGAATAATCCCCCCTTTGCCGGATTATTGCCGATGTAATCATAAAAAGCTAATTTTTCAGGAATTTTAGACCAAGCTTCTGATAAACTTTGATTTTCGGCTAGCCCAGCACTAACTCTTCGATATATCTCTTGCTGGAAGTAACCCTGATCCCATTGATAACGAGTAGGCCCAAATAATTCGATTGGGGTAGTTGCTGAACCATACCACATAGTTCCGGCAACAACAAAAGCTGCAAAAAAAACAGCCGCAATACTACTGGAAAGGACAGTTTCAATATTGCCCATACGTAATCCTTTGTATAGACGTTGGGGTGGGCGGACGCTAAGATGGAATAGACCCGCCAATATGCCCAATGTACCTGCTGCAATATGATGAGAGGCTATTCCTCCCGGAACAAAAGGATCAAAACCCTCCACGCCCCACGCTGGATTTACAGATTGCACTTTTCCCGTTAGTCCATAAGGATCGGACACCCATATTCCCGGACCATACAAGCCTGTTACATGAAATGCACCAAAACCAAAGCAAGCCACCCCCGCGAGAAATAAATGAATTCCAAAGATCTTGGGCAAATCTAAAGAAGGTTTTCCTGTACGTTCATCACAAAATATTTCGAGATCCCAATACACCCAGTGCCAGATAGCTGCCAAGAAGCACAAGCCAGAAAACAAAATATGTGCCCCGGCCACACCTTCGTAACTCCAAATACCGGGATTCGGCATAGCCCCTCCTGTAATACTCCAACCGCCCCATGAATTGGTTATTCCTAAACGAGTCATGAAGGGTATAACGAACATACCCTGTCTCCACATTGGATCAAGAACAGGGTCAGAGGGATCAAAAACTGCTAATTCATATAGAGCCATCGAACCGGCCCAACCTGCAACCAGAGCTGTATGCATTATATGGACAGAAAGCAACCGACCGGGATCATTCAATACAACGGTATGAACACGATACCAAGGCAAACCCATGGAAATCCCCCTTAGATAGATCAAATAAAAAAAGACACTGCGTAACTTTATTGCATTGGAAAATACTATGACTATGTTATGGACCTCCCCTGTTCGGGGGATGGTTTAAGAGCAAGGGTTAATATTTGTTCTATTCTGTTGGTAATAATGGAACAATTTCGTTCGTAGAAACAAAGAGAGGCAGATTTATTCTATACTCAATAAGTACCAATATGCAATGGGGGGTTTATACCGTTTTCTATGAGCGAATGTGTCCATACTTCTTCATGATTAGAAGGGCCTATTCGTAATAATTTTTTATTATTCATTCTGTATTTTTTTTTATGAATTTTTCTAATATATGGATAAAATACGATAAAGGACAACATTAAAAAAAAAAACCATTTATTATATTATTACGTTTCCACATCAAAGTGAAATATAGTACTTAGTTATTTTTCTTTCATTTCATGCCTATTGGTGTTCCAAAAGTGCCCTTTCGAAGTCCTGGAGAGGAGGATGCATCCTGGGTTGACGTATAGTGCGACTTGTCAGATATATTGGGTCATACGGGATTTCCCCGTTCTCTCCCCCGATCGAGATATCCTCTGTTTCACCCAATAAAGATTAATTTAATCATCAAAAATTTGGAGCGTGAAGTGCAATTAGATCCATTTTTGGGGGGAATTCAAATTACTATTATCAATTAGAATAATTTATGGTTAGCCTAATGTAACTAAAAAACTGAAGTATCCAGGCTCCGTTTATAAAAAGCCCCGTTGGAAATAGATCTATCTATGATTACTATTTGTATCATAAAAGGTTTCTTTTTGTAAAGAGAAGCCATCTCAAATTCTTAATAAATCGAGTAATATGCATGAATACATCAAATTTTTGGCGGAGGCATAAAAATTGAAAAAGGGGAAGTCATAACAAAAGGAAGCGGTAATGGAAGCATTTGTCCTATATGTACAAATCGAAATCGGGCGGATCTTTACCCGGAGTAGAGCATAAACCTAAAAAGATTAACAAGGCCCATTCAGAAACAAGAAAACAGCATCGTGATTTGGATTGGATCTCGATGAAACAATATATCAATGAGAGGTTAATTCGATACGTTTAGTGACTTCTTTTTTTCTTTAGTATTATATATTCATTTCATTATATATATTAAAAATAGATTCTTATTTTACAAGGATATTCTATGTAAAAGATAAAACCTGTCTTTTTTGAAAACTAGAAGAAAAGTCCTTTCGTTAGAAGTCAGAAAGATCCTTCTACAAATATGAACAAATAAAGAAGATTGGAATCTGCACATTGATTCTTTTTTTTTTGTTGAACCGTATGCACCAAAAGGCGCCTGTACGGTTCCTAAGGGATAAATTTTACCCTAATCAACCGACTTTATCGAGAAAGATTACTTTTTTTAGGACAAGAGGTTGATAGCGAGATCTCGAATCAACTTATTGGTCTTATGGTATATCTCAGTATCGAGAATGATACCAAAGATCTATATTTATTTATAAACTCTCCTGGGGGATGGGTAATCCCCGGAGTGGCTATTTATGATACAATGCAATTTGTGCGACCGGATGTACAGACAATATGCATGGGATTAGCCGCTTCAATGGGATCTTTTATCTTGGCCGGAGGAGAAATTACCAAACGTCTAGCATTCCCTCACGCTTGGCGCCAATGAGGTTTTTATTTGAGAGAAAAAAGACGACTATGCCTTCGCCATATGAATATTAAGTAATAATAGCATGGCACTTTTAATTCGATATCAAAAGAAAAACTTTTTATTGTTTTTTCAAAACATTAGATTATATATCGAGATAGTAGTATGAGATAAAAGGTATTTCCTATTTTGTATATTGAAAATTCCAGTTTAGCGTCACAAACTTTTTTATTTTCACACCGGGGGCTTAGTTTTGTTCTGAAAGAGTTCGAAAATAAAAAAACAAGATTCTTTTTTCCTTTTTTTTTTACAAAAAACAACTTTGGGATTGCTGAATCACAGATAAACCAAATAAGAATCTAATAAGAAATATATAAAGCAACGGAACCATCATAGTATTTTGGAACTCCTATGAAAGGAAGGGTGGTACTTTGATCATTTACCGATCTGGGTCTGATAGATCCTATTTTTTTTTGATGCAAGGTAAGGGTCAATTATAGAGCCGTATGCAATGCATAAAAGATGCCCGTACGGTTGTTCAATTCTGTCTTTTTTTATTCTTTATATTCTTTATCTTTCTTTTATCTTCATCATGCAAAATGGAGGAACCCCCTTTTGTTATACCATCAGGGTAATGATTCATCAACCTGCTAGTTCTTTTTATGAGGCACAAACGGGAGAATTTATCCTGGAAGCGGAAGAGCTGCTCAAACTGCGTGAAACTCTCACAAGGGTTTATGTACAAAGAACGGACAAACCCTTATGGGTTGTCTCGGAAGACATGGAAAGAGATGTTTTTATGTCAGCAACAGAAGCCCAAGCTTATGGAATTGTTGATCTTGTAGCGGTGGTTGAGTGAAAATAGCCCGGATTTTTTCGCGTAAATCCTCGATTTAATATTTTATCTTTTTGCCGAATTTACTAGAAAATGAAATAGAAGTATAATTCATAATCATCAGGTTAGGATTGATCTAAACCAGCCCATTATATATAGGATATGATTCAAGATGCCAACTATTAAACAACTTATCAGAAATACAAGACAGCCAATCAGAAATGTCACAAAATCCCCCGCGCTTCGGGGATGCCCTCAGCGTCGAGGAACGTGTACTAGGGTGTATGTGCGACTCGTTCAGATCATGAGCTGGGATAAAAGAAAGAAAACCCTTTCCAGTCTCAATAATTAGTACCGTCGAATAGGATAGAATAGAAAAAGAAGTCCATTCAATTCAGTATCTAAAAAAAAAGATAATCTATCAATTCTATTGTGTATTAAATTTATGGTTTCCGTTGGTGCAAATCCAATCACCTCAATTTAAGATGAGAAGCAATTCTCCATTGGTAGCAAATGGTTATCCATTAAGCGGAGGAAATCTTACTTAAAAACGTAGGTTCCCTCTTGCAAGAACGGACTAACAGGGTTAGCTACCCAGCCAACTTTCATAATTAAATGCCGTTACTGTGTAAGTAGATCTAATCGTGAAAGAACTATTACTGTATAATTCATGGGTAGAGCCAAAGAACGTTAACTATACAAGTTACCAATAACATTGATTAAATGAAGTAAAGGCTCCGGTGTATAGAGAAAACCTCACCGTTTAAGAAGTTACCATAGAAACGAAGGAAGCCGCTATTTCTTTATTTTGATACTTAGTAAAATAAAATTTATTTTTTCGAAGTGAAATGGCTAAAAAAAATAAAAATAGTGGTCGGGAAGGTTATAGTAGCCAAAGCCATTGGAATTTTTAATTTATACATTGGAAAAAAGCTTTGTTATTAATAGACTAGGAGGGGGAAAAAGAATAACTGAAAAAAGGAAATATATTAGTTATTCGTCAAAGTTTCATTTATTCAATGACCAGAATTAGACGGGGATATGTAGCTCGGAGACGTAGAACAAAAATTCGTTTATTTGCATCAAGCTTTCGAGGGGCTCATTCAAGACTTACTCGAACAATTACTCAACAGAGAATAAGAGCTTTGGTTTCGTCTCATCGGGATAGGGATAGGCAAAAGAGACATTTTCGACGTTTGTGGATTACTCGAATAAACGCGGCAATTCGTGAAATAGGAGTATCCTATAGTTATAGTAGATTAATACACGACCTATATAAGAAACAGGTGCTTCTTAATCGTAAAATACTTGCACAATTAGCTATATCAAATAAAAATTGTATTTATATGATTTCCAATGAGATCATAAAAGAAGTCTATTGTAAAGAATCCACCGGAATAATTTAAACGAAGTTCCCCGGAGAATAAACTCCGGGAGGGTAGATTCAAAATGAAAATGATAAATAAATATAAAAAAGGTAGTAAAAATGAATAAACACGCTCAAAAAAATATTTATTCTTACCCGATTCTTTTTTTTCTTACGACACGATAATCAAATTTGCATTTTTCATTTTTTTCGAACAAAACATTAATCCGCCTTTGAGTTCGGATTGGAATTTTGATTCAAGTCAAGAAAGAGTAAGCCTATTTATTTCTGGCTCGAAAACCCGCAGTTCTGGCGGTCGACTCTGTTCTTTCAAATTGTTTCTCATTATTAAGAAAAGGTAACAAAGATAAAATACGAGCTTGTTTTATAGCAATAGTAATTAATCGTTGTTGTTTCAAGGTCAATCTATTCACCCGTCTAGATAATATTTTTCCTTGTTCGCTAATAAATCGACTAATTAAACTCATGTTTCTATAATCAATTCGATCCCCCGATTGGATCGGGGGCAAACGCCTACGAAAAGATCGCTTGGATTTAAGAAAAGGTCGCTTAGATTTATCCATGGTTTGTTTAGTTTATTACTTCTCCCGAAAATCCTATTTCGATCGGATCTAAAATGCATTAGAATAAATAGGATTTGGTTTGTTTATATTTAACTATGTTATATATATTATAATGCTTTTTTTCGCCTTTCTTGGAAGGGTTCTATAAATGTGCTCTATTCGATCTATTTCTTTATCTCCCCATGAATCGTATGTTTATAACAATATGGACAGAATTTTCTCAATTCCAGTCGATTAGGCGTGTTATGCCGATTCTTTTCCGTAAAATATCTGGAAATCCCTGTTGATACCCTATTAACATCGTTTCGAACACAACTAGTACATTCCAAAATAACCGTTATTCGGACATCTTTCCCCTTGGCCATGATGAATCCCCCTTTGATTTTTGATTTACTCAACTCTTCTATTTTCGATCCGAAACGAAGAAGAAAGGAAGGAAAAAATAGAAGTTACTAACTTAAACTCCAATTATGAAAAATTTCGCTGCAATCAATATAAAAAATAAAAAAGAATGATTTATAAACTATATTTCAAATCACAGTAGTTCATTTGCATTTAAGTACCCGGTCTTTGTATAAGAGAAGAGTCTTGTCCTAGATCTAGACCCCACGTTGTTTATTCTACCTACACCCCTATTTAATTTTTTTTAATTTTTTAAATTTTTGAATTCAATTTATTTAATTCAAACTTGAACCCAAGTCTCGAGGCTGTTGAATCCACTTTTTTCTCTTTCCTCCCTCTTATTCTAAAGGGAAAAAAGAGAAAGGGGGGCGAAGGATTAGTCACAAATAGTTAATTGTCTCTCGAATTTTCGTTATTTGTTACCGTGTCAATAACTAGAATCAAAAAAAGGGAATGTCAACGCATCTGGGAAAAAACGATTGATCTCTATCAATAGACCCGCTAAAGACCCGAACCATAGAGTACTTAATACCGGTGCCACGGAAAGATAAGTTTTTAGATCTCGCATTGAAAAATCTCCTTCCTTCTTTTTTTGTAATAAAAAATCTATTTTATTGTAATAGAAAATAGTAATACATATATGATCAGATGCATATGCAGTTAAGAACCTTGTACACGTAATACCTAATTGAAATTTCAATGTACAACTATCCGGTGAATAATATAATATTTTTTTATTAAAACATAAAAAAAGTTCCCCTCTTCCCGAGCATTCCCGAAAACTACTCATTTCTTTTTACAATAGGTTACGTTCCGTATTTCATACGTATATAAGTCTTTTACTATTTACTTTACTATTATTAAAGAAATTTAAATTATATTAAAATATTAATATTAAATAGGACCAAAAAAACGAAATGCCCATAGAATATCAATCGAGTAAATAATGGTGTGGAAAACAAGACAGGAATTCTCTACAATGACACTGTAGACCAATTGAAGGGATGTAGCGCAGCTTGGTAGCGCGTTTGTTTTGGGTACAAAATGTCACAGGTTCAAATCCTGTCATCCCTACCTATTACTTCTCCGTTGAGCAGTAACGAGGGATTCATTGAAATCGATTCAAATTGAACATATATAATTGTTCATTCAAAGATGTATTGGGGTTAAAAAAGTGTCTTTACAGCCTTGTCTTTTCTGATAAGAAAGCGCTCTTAGTTCAGTTCGGTAGAACGCGGGTCTCCAAAACCCGATGTCGTAGGTTCAAATCCTACAGAGCGTGATTTCGTCCTTATTTTTCTTAGATCCAATTAGACTGAAAGAGCTTCACTAACTTGAACCACAATTTTAATATTTTAATTTGACCTCCTTTGTATTAAATAAAGTAGGAGGAGGTCAATCAAAAAAAGAGAAAGAGATAGTAATTAATCAAAGGTCCGACTGATCACCGCGCCTATATTGTAAATATGCAGTTACGAATAATCCAGCCAAAGTAACAGGAATTAGACCTAACACGATTCCAAATAGAAAAACTTCAATCATTGCAATTTGTTTGAAAGGAGAAAAA